AGTTCCTCTAATCACATTTTCTAAACGAACCAGAGCCAATCCGAATTGATCTTGTAAGAGATCCGCTACAGAACGAATACGTTTATTTTTCAAATGATTCATATCGTCAAGTGTACCCATTCCGAATTTCATTCCAATCAAATGATCCGCAGCTGCCAATATATCTCGCGGTAACAAAAATGTATTGTTCTGAGGTATATCAAGATTCAGTCTACGATTCATATTTTGTCGACCAATCCTCCCTAATTCACATCTTTGTTGAAAGAATTTCTTTTGTAATTCCTTACATAAGGATTCAGAAAATACCGGATCCCCGCCTACACAAGAAAATTGTTGATAAAACTCCAAAATGGCATTTTCTTTTGAACCAATTTTTTTTTTCTCTTTATCATTCAGGAACGACAAGAAAATCTCAGGATAGCAAACATTCTCTAGAATTTCTCTTAGATTCGAACCCATAGCTGATAATAGAACTAGAATAGATATTTTCTGTTTCCTACTTACACGAGCCCAGATCCTTGCTTTTCTATCAATCTCTAATTCTAATCTTCCCCCCCAATCTGATATTATGGTGCCCGTATAGACCGAAATTCCGTTATGGTCCAATTCTGACCGGTAATAGATACCAGGACTTTGTAATATTTGATTGATCACAATTCTGTATATTCCATTTACTATAGAAGTTCCCAGGGAATTCATTAAAGGAATGTTTCCAATAAAAATAGTTTGTTCTTGCATATCCCTACTGGTTTTCCAAATTAATCCCGCGGATACATATAATTCAGAAGAATATGTGAGTAATTCATATACAGCATCTCTTTCTTTTATCAAAGGTTCTACCAATTGATATGTTTCCACAAATAATTGAAATTCAATTTCTTGATCCGTATCTTCAATTTTTGGAAACTTATAAAGTTCGTCTGTTAAGCCCTGATCAATGAATCTACAAAATCCTTCAAATTGTATCTGATTAAAACCAGGTATTGTAGACATTCCCTCATTTCCATCCCCGAGCATTTAAAATTTCCTATTAATTAATCGAAAAAATTCCATTATTGACCCATTTTTCATCAAATCATATGGATTGATCTAGCAATGATGGAATTTCAATTTCTATTGTGTTTACTGAATCACATGAAATTTTAACCAACTCCATATATGTAATGTATAAAATGCATCTGAACGAAGGAAAAAAGAGAATTTTATACTCAAATTTGAATTTGTAACAGATACAAATGGAAAGGAATTGAGAAATGCCACTTAGACTTATCGACTTTTGTCTAGAATCTCAAAAAAAGTTATTCAATTTCTACCATCATTTTTATGATATTACATATTCAAATCCTATTCGATACCAAAAAAATAAATTTAATGGATTCGGGATTTGATCTGTTCGATAAGATAAAGACATAATAACCATCACCTCTCTATTTTTGTTTGATGTTTTTTGAGCACTTAACCTTTTTGTGGATTCTTTGTTGTTCAACAAAGAATTCTGATAAAAGAAAGATCTTTTTACCTATTTTTTAGTAGAATACGATTAAAGTGCATAACATAATAAGAGGGCTTAGATTTATTAAACATGTGTAGATAGCTATCTATATTGATTTCCTCTGAGAATTGCCTATAGACATCATATATAGTATAGTAGATAAGATACCCATTCATTTGTAGAACAATTTATGTTCTGGGGTTTACATATACTTCCATTTGATGTTATAATTGAAATTGGAAAGGATTTTTTTTCTTGTTATTGAAAAGCATCAATACTGATTAGTTGTGTATCAATTTCTATTTTCTTATTCTTATATAGTATAGTGAAAAGACCCCCTTAAACCTTTAAAATAAAAGAAAATTTGCGATTCAAATCCAAGAATCATTTATGAAATTACAGTCACATTTATCTTTTCCTTTTATTTCTCATTATCACACATGTATACAATCGACATGTATGAATTTGTTAGACCAAATTTTTGCATAGAAATATCAGTATTTCAGTGATTAAAAGGTTCAATCCAGTTTGATTTCTATTTTTTATTTTAGTTATAATAGTTAATGGTTCTAATTTGTCCCAAATTTTTGATTTTGTGACTGAAAAACCACATTTTTTTTCAATATACAAGAGAGGGAAAGTTTTTAGATACAAGATGAAAGTACAATCAAAAAAAGAAGTTTAGTAATTCCTCCACCCCAAGCAAAGGGGGAATATTTTCATCTATTTCGTATGGGATCATTTTGGCGGCATGGCCGAGCGGTAAGGCGGGGGACTGCAAATCCTTTTTCCCCAGTTCAAATCCGGGTGTCGCCTGATTAACAAAAAACGCGAAATCCCTTATTTTTTTGATTTTACTGATATAACTCGCTGAATTTTTCTTGAGAAGAAGCAAACGGAGGAAGGGGACTCTTGATACTTGCTCGATTCTAAACATCTGGAAGTTCGGTGGTTCTCTAGAGCTAAAGTGCTGTAAATCCTTGCTCTAGCATTCAAGGATATAGTAGT